AGCCGCTTCAATGGGATCCTTTATTCTGGTCGGAGGAGAAATTACCAAACGTCTAGCATTCCCTCACGCTTGGCGCCAATGAGTTTTTTATTTGATTTGAGAGAAAAAAGAAGACTATGCCTTCGCGCTATATGAAATATAAATATTAAGTAATAATAGCATGGCACTTCGAATTCGATATAAGAATTTTTTTTTTACCCTTAAATTATGTATCGAAAGAGTAGTATGATATAAAAGGCATTTCCGATTTTATACGATCTATCGGGAGTCCTATTTCAGCGTCACAAACTTTTTTGTTTTCACACCGGGAGCTCTTAATCTTAACAATATTTATGTTATGAAAGAATATGAAAATAAAAAAATCTTGTTTTTTTTATTTGAAAAAAAAAAAAAAGAAACTTTGGGATTGCTAAATAACAAACGAAATAAATATATAAAGCAACGGAGCCATCATAGTATTTTTGAACTACTCCAAAAAGAAGGGTGGTTATTGGATCATTTACCAACCTGAGTCTGATAGACCCTATATTTAATTTATATTTATTTATTTAAAAATTTTTCCATGTAAGTGTAAGTAAGGTAAAAAAAAAAGTGAATTCCATTATAGAGCCGTATGCAATGCGCAAAAGAAGATGCCTGTACGGTTGTTCAATTATATCTTTTTTTATTATTATTCTTTATCTCTTCACCTTTCATTATGCGAGATAGAATAAACATTTATTATGTTATATCATCAGGGTAATGATCCACCAACCTGCTGCCTCTTTTTATGAGGCACAGACGGGAGAATTTATCTTGGAAGCGGAAGAACTACTGAAGCTGCGCGAAACCCTCACAAGGGTTTATGCACAAAGGACAGGCAAACCCTTATGGGTTGTATCCGAAGACATGGAAAGAGATGTTTTTATGTCAGCAATAGAAGCCCAAGCTCATGGAATTGTTGATCTTGTAGCGACTGAATAAAAAAGAAAAAATAACAAGGATTTCACACGAATTCGTTATTTGAGATTTTATCTTCTTACCGGATTTAATATTCTATATATTTAATATTCTATTAATTAATCTCATTAATCTATTAATATAGAAATAAAATAATTCATAAGCATCCGGTTAAGATCGATCTAAACCAGCCCATTATGTATATGATTCAACATGCCAACTATTAAACAACTTATTAGAAACACAAGACAGCCAATCAGAAATGTCACAAAATCCCCCGCTCTTGGGGGATGTCCTCAACGACGAGGAACATGTACTAGGGTGTATGTGCGACTCGTTCAGATCATGGGCTAGGACAAAAGAAAGAAAACAATTGATCCAGTATCAACGATCAATACCAGTGAATAGGATAGAATGGAAGAACTCCAGTCAATATCTAAAAATAAAAAAGATCTATCCTTCTATTATGGTATCAAATGTATGGTTTCCGTTGGTGCAAATCCAATCACCTCAATTAAAAAATTTTAAATTTAAGATGAGAAAGAATTCTCCATTGATAGCAAATGGTATCCATTAAGCAGGGGAAATCCTATTTTAAAAAGCAGAAAAATTCTGCCTTACTCTTGCAAGAACGGACTAACAGGGTCAGCTACCCAGCTAATCTTCATAATTAAATACCGTTACTGTATAAGTGGATCTCGTTGTGAAAGACCTAGTACTGGATAATTATGGGTAGAGCCAAAGAGTTTGAACTGTACAAGTTAACAATAACATTGATTAAATGAAAGAAAGAAGGGCTCCGGTGTATAGAGAAGACCTCACCGTTTAAGAAGTAACCATAGAAACGATGGAACCCACTATATCCATTTATATTTATTACTTTTTTATTTACTATGTGTTTTTAATACCTAGTATCAATACAATTTTTTTTTTTATAGGTGAAATGCCTAGAAAAAAAGAAAAAATCGTGGTCGGGAAGGTTATAATAGCAAAAGCCATTGGAATTTTTATTTTATACATTGGAAGAATCCGTTTTGTTATTAATAGACTAGGACACGGGAAGAGAATAACTGAAAGAAAGGAAATCGATTAGTTATTCATCAAAGTTTCATTTATTCAATGACCAGAATTAAACGAGGGTATATAGCTCGAAGACGTAGAACAAAAATCCGTTTATTTGCATCAACCTTTCGAGGGGCTCATTCAAGACTTACTCGTACTATTACTCAACAGAAAATAAGAGCCTTGGTTTCGGCTCATCGGGATAGAGGTAGACAAAAGAGAGATTTTCGTCGTTTGTGGATCACTCGGATAAATGCAGTAATTCGCGAGAATAAAGTATACTTTAGTTATAGCAAATTAATACACAATCTGTACAAGAGACAGTTGCTTCTTAATCGTAAAATACTTGCACAAATAGCTATATTAAATAAGAGTTGTCTTTATATGATTTCCAATGAGATCATAAAATAAAGAGATTGGAAGGAATCCGTTGGAATAGTTTAAATGGAGTTCCCTGGAGAATGAACTCTGGGAAGGTAGAGTAGAAATTAGTATGATAAAATATGATAAAGTCATCAAAATGAAGAAACACGTTCAATAAAAAATATTTATTCTTCTCCAATTTTTTTTTTTTTCTTACGAGTTGACTCGCTTCTTTCAAATTGTTTCTCATTATTAAGAAAAGGTAACGGAGATAAAATACGAGCTTGTTTTATAGCAATAGTAATTAATCGTTGTTGTTTTAAGGTCAACCTATTTACCCGTCTAGATAATATTTTTCCTTGTTCGCTAATAAATCGACTAATTAAACTCATGTTTCTATAATCAATTCGATCCCCCGATTGGATCGGAGGCAAACGCCTACGAAAAGATCGCTTGGATTTAAGAAGGATTCGCTTGGATTTATCCATGGTTTGTTTATTCCTTATCCTGAAAATCCCAATCCTATTTCGATCGGATCAAACATGATGTAGAATTAAGAAATAGGATTGGGTTTGTTTATATTTAAATAAATATATGTTATATATAATATGTAATTTTTCACCTTCCTTGGAAGACTGACACACGAGCGGTCGGTTCGATCTATTTCTTTATCTCCCCATGAATCGTATGTTTGTAACAACAGGGACAGAATTTTCTCAATTCCAATCGACCAGGCGTATTGTGTCGATTCTTTTGAGTAATATATCTGGAAATGCCCGTTGATTCCTTATTAACACGATTTCGAAGACAACTGGTACATTCCAAAATAACTGTTACTCGGACATCTTTACCCTTGGCCATGAACCTCCTTTGGTTTATGATTCACTCAATTCTTTAATTTTCCGATCCGAAGCAAGGAAGAATAAAGGACAAAAAAAAATAGAAGCAGGTAACTCGAAATAAAATTATAAAAGAAAGATTTCGTTGCAATCAATATAGTAATAATAAGTAATATAATGATTTCTAACTATATTTATAATTAAGAATTGCCGTACAGTATTTTCAGTTAAGTATCTTGTATGATATAGTTGCCCCAACCATCACATTTTCATTTCCACTCTATTATTATATTAATATTAATTTGAGCCTGGGCCCGGGTTCATAGTTTCACTGAGGGCGAAACCGCTTTTTCTTTGTTTTTTTTTTTTAGAATAACTTATTCTAAAAAAAAAAAACAAAGAAAAAAAGAAGGCAAGGGTAGGGATTAGTTACAGAGATTTGATTGTATCTCTAATCTTCTTCCCCCTTCTCATATCAATAACTAAAATGAAAAAAAGGGGAATATCAACGCATCCGGAAAAAAACGATTGATCTCTATCAATAAACCTGCCAAAGACCCGAACCATAAAGCACTTACTACCGGTGCCACGGAGAGATATGTTTTTAGATCTCGCATTTGAAAAACTCCTCTTTCTTTATTCGTTATTGTAATTTTATTGTAATTTGTAATACATAATGGTAATACATATATGACCAGATGTGTATATGTAGTTAATGACTGACCGCCTGTATTTGTACGCGGAGTCCCTAATTAAAATAAAAATGTACAAAAAAGATATTTCTACCTGAAATTACTAAAAAATATTAATTTTTTATGGTAGGTTTCATATTTATTTCATACTTTATATAATATAAGTCTTTTAATATATTATATGTTTGTTATATGATATATGAGACCAAAAAGAAGAAATGAAAAGAGAATTTTTGTATATCAATGGAGGAAGTAAAGATGTGGAAAACAAGACAGGGATTCTCTACAATGACACTGTAGACCAATTGAAAGGGATGTAGCGCAGCTTGGTAGCGCGTTTGTTTTGGGTACAAAATGTCACGGGTTCAAATCCTGTCATCCCTACCTATTACTTATCTTATGAGCAGTAACGAGGGATCAATTGAGATAAATTGGACATACATAATAAATATTTAATTTTATGATATATATGCAAGATGAATTGGGGTCACAAAATCTTTATTGTGATAATAATAATAAGGCGCTCTTAGTTCAGTTCGGTAGAACGTGGGTCTCCAAAACCCGATGTCGTAGGTTCAAATCCTACAGAGCGTGATTCTGTGTTCTTGTTAATCGCGTTAGGTCGAAAATTACACTTAAATAATTGAACAGCAATCTAAATTTGACCTCCCGCGGATTAAAGGAAGTAGGAGGTCAATCAAAAAAGAGATGTTAATTAATCAAAGGTCCAACTGATCACCACGTCTGTATTGTAAATATGCAGTTACGAATAATCCGGCCAAAGTAATAGGAATTAGACCTAAGACGATTCCAAATAGAAAAACTTCAATCATTTCAATTTGTTTGAAAGGGGAAAGGGGAGGTAATATTTATCCTTAAATATTAATCTGTATTGACTATAAATCTCAATGACCAAGAATTGGAAATTGATACGTTAAGTAACTGTAGAAGATATGAACTGCCATAGAAAGATTTTTTTTATGAATTGTTCATTTAATTAATTTCAAATAAGTCGTATCTTGCTCAGACCGATAAATAGAGCTGAGGTGATAGTCAAAGCTGCTAGTAGAAAACCAAAATAACTAGTTATAGTAGGCATGAAAAG